GAATTGTTATTATAATTGAAATTGCGAAGGTTTTTTTTTCAATAAAAAAACCAATACTTATTGTATCAATTTTGATTTTCTTATATCATTAAGGAAACGCAATTTGAGATTTAAATTTACGAATCATTCATGAATTAATAGTTAACGGTTCCAGTTTGTTCTGAATTTTTTATTTTTTGACTGAAAACTCAAATTTTTTTTTTTTTTTTTTTTTTTTCACTAGAAAAAGTAAGGGAAATTTTTAGAGGTTGTGTGATTTTAAGATACTATACAATCAATCGAAGGGACGGATCCAACCCAAACAAAAAATAAATCTTTCTTTTAGAAAAGGAATTAATAAAAACGGGATTAAGATTCAAAATACAAGTGCAGTACAATAAATAAGAAGACAAAGGGAGATTTTTTCATAGATTTTGATTTGGTTTTGGCGGCATGGCCGAGCGGTAAGGCGGGGGACTGCAAATCCTTTTTCCCCAGTTCAAATCCGGGTGTCGCCTAATCAACAAAAGAATTGACCTACCCCCTTCTGTTTTGCTGATATAATTTGGAAAATTTTTCCGGCGGAAGCCAACGGAGTAAACTGATAAATCTTGATAGTCCTTCCATTACTAATGGACTGTCTACGGGCTAGGTTTGTAATTTGATTGGATAGCAGGACGGAAATCGAATTCCGTTTTTAGTTGCGGAAAGGCCAAAAGATACTTTGTATACATATTCATCAAAGTCTTTGAGTACTCCGGCATTCAATCAATATTAATTCGATTGAATGAGTAATTCGCTTTTACTTAATATATATACCTGTTTTCTTTTTTCGTTAACCTCTAGTCAAGAACATAATAGGGCGTCCTCCGATTATTTCATAGATCCAATAAGGAGACGATCAAAACAAAATGGGAAAGAAATAGGGTTAGGGTATGGGCTAGGTAGTGATCTACCTTTCTTCCATTTTTTTATACTTTAATTATTTATTTAATTTTAATTAAAATTATTTAATTTAATGAAGGACAACAAAAAAAAGAATATATTTTTATTATTTCTACATACTAGATACTAGTAGCATTTCTTTGATACTTACAAGGGGATCTCCGCATATTTTTCTTGTGCTTAATCTTTTCTGATTATACTAGAACTTTTATAAGACCCCTTATAAGTTAGAGTTGGATTTAGTGAATTGTTTCATCAACGATCTTAGGTAAGAATTTTTGACTCTGCGCCAATGATTCCACTATTATTTATTTAGTGAACAATAATTCGAGAATTACGTTATAGAGATAGGGGACATAATTCACATGGATATAGTAAATCTCGCTTGGGCTGGTTTAATGGTAGTCTTTACATTTTCCCTTTCACTCGTAGTATGGGGAAGAAGTGGACTCTAGAAGTATTACTAATTGTAATTGAGTTTAGGAATTAAACTGTATCGATTATTAAAAAAAAAAAATTCAGGTCTGAAAAGCTTTTTTTAGTTGAAATTTCACTATTTCAACACTATTTCAATTTAAAATTCAATTTTTAAATTGAAATAGAAATAAAAAAAATCTGCATTTCATTTCAAAATTTTCTTGGGTTTTAGAGTAGTAATATAGTTTATGAATAATATATATTTAAGAAGATTCTTTCAATTAAACAAATTTCTATTGCGATGAACCAACTCTTACTAAAATTAGATATGGACCGTGAGGAAGAGTTGAACTTTTTTTTTTACTTTTTTTTTTGAAATTTGAAGAAGTTTCCATAGATCATCTGTCAACTGATTGATCAATGACTTCTTCGTCAGAATGCTAATAAAAATATTACTTTAATTTTCTTTTATTATACCCATCAAATATTACACCCATCAAAGAGACCCTTGATTCTTTTGATCGGGATTCATATTGAACATAATCAGCAATACGGGAATTAGAATAGTACGGGTCGTCTTTCGATTATTTCAAATTGATTGAAATCAACACAAATTAAATAAAATACAAGACAGATGTATAAAGCAAAGAAATAGAATTGGGGGCACTATATACATTATATATAAGATGTAATTGATATCCATATATATACCGATATATAGAAATCTGACGGTACTATTGCAGATTGATCTCTATTAAATTAACCCGGATTACAATACACCTTATATACACTACAATAACGATCGTAGATAGTATGGTAGAAAAGATTCAGATATTTCTTCTTTCTACCATACTATCGTATTTCAGAGAATACGGCGAATTCTAGTCTGCCCAGTTCATTTAAGACGCGAAATTGGAATACCTTTCTTCTCTTCAATTATTGATAAGAACTAAAAAGGCAAGTTTAATTAAAATTAATCACCTTGGCTGACAGTTTTTACGTATATTATAAGTAAAAAAGCGGTAGGAACTAGAATAAATAGTGCAGTAGCAATAAATGCGAGAATATTTACTTCCATAATCTCATTGTTTCGTTTTTCTTTAATTCGCAATAACTCGGGAGTTAATCCCATAGAGATAATAAATCTTTCGCTTGTAAATTCAATAGGATGAATTACATCTCGATGATATCGAATCGGATCAATATCATGAATAACAATATCTGCACTATCAAATCAACTCATCGTCAAGAATTGAATAGTATAACATAGGAAGATCTTTTATCCATACCGAACTCCAAATTTTATTCCTGATAAAACCAAGAATTCCTTTATTTTTTATTTATCGCTCTTTTTTATTTTAGTCTTTCTTTTATATAACCTACTGACCAACCATCTGATGAAGTATCATTGAACTGCCCTTACACTTACCATTGATTCTAAATTTATTTTTATATAAAAATAAATAAAGTTTGTTCTTTCAAGGAGACCCCTTAATAAAAAAATGGCGCTCCCCTAATAAAAAAATGATCCCTGAAAGTATTCTATTACAATAACTATCTTAAAGTTATTTTATATCGTGCAAATTCTATTTATATATGTACTTCCGGGAAACATAGAGTCTATTCAACAGAGTAGCAGTAATCGAAAAAGCCGTACCCAGTACAGTATGGTATCTCTTGGAATACTGAATCTGATCCTACCAACAATTGTTTAATTGTCCTAATTCACATATGTCTATCGCCCATCAATCGAATCAGTACTAGTCAAAGAAATGGAAATTCCCCGATTGATGATAAATGTGAAAAAAAAAAAAAAATAAAGAAGAGGGATTACCGTTGGGAATGAAATTCGACTTACTTTCACAAAAAATATAGAGCGGAGTTAATATATTTTTTTATTGGATCTGTCGGGACTGACGGGGCTCGAACCCGCAGCTTCCGCCTTGACAGGGCGGTGCTCTGACCAATTGAACTACAATCCCAAGTACATACCATAATAAAATTAAAGTATTATGTATACATAGTATACATATTTTTATGATTTTATTCTCTAACCCCTTCCATTTTGAATTTAGATTCAAATTAGCGTGTTGTAACAGCGCCGCGAGTGATATATATGATACCCATATGGGTACGCGCTTTAATGAGACCGGCCTGTATTACTAGTAATCCTTTCGTTATTGCCAAATAAATGGGATAATTACTCTTTCAATGAAAAGTTTTTTTTTTGTTTATCCCTTTTCTTTGATTGTATTTTATACTTACAGATCCTGATATGAATCTAGATCATTATCAAGATCCTAATTTGTTGGAAAAATAGAGTAAATAAATAGTGCTATAGATATAGCAGAGAAAAAAAATGGATTGGGGGATCGGGCATTTCTGGAGAGCACAAAATGGGTTATATGATAACATTTAGTGGTAGATCGGCGAATTTTTGGGCCGAGCTGGATTTGAACCAGCGTAGACATATTGCCAACGAATTTACAGTCCGTCCCCATTAACCGCTCGGGCATCGACCCAGGAAGAAAAAATTCCAGGCTTATTGATAATCCATGATCAACTTCCTTTCGTAGTACCCTACCCCCAGGGGAAGTCGAATCCCCGCTGCCTCCTTGAAAGAGAGATGTCCTGGACCGCTAGACGATGGGGGCATACCATACTTGAACGACCGCCATGATACTATGCTGATAGTATGCACAATTTTTTAAAATTGTCAATATAATGGAATGGGATGACTCGATACGGAGGATCTTTCCATCTTTCACGATTCTATAGCATTTTTTCCGCCAATAATTTAGTTCAGAGGCTGCGCCAAATTTCTTTATCAATCATTCAATGAAATATGTTGGGTCTCTGTTAAATTAGTAGGTACGTGTATCAATCAAATGAATTTCGTCATGATTTCAATCAGGATCGGAAAAAATCCATTGTATTGCTATTTATCAAATCCAATATCAATAAACCATTTTTTTTTTACCTATATTCACTAGTATATCCTCCCCTAGAATTTTATTTATTTTATTTAACAGACAAGTCAAATTTTTCATTTCTGAACGAACCGCTATACGTATAAGATAGAGTCTTATATGTACATATATTATAATAAGTCTATATACTAAACTCATAGTGGCTCCTGACTTTATTCAGGAATGGAATCAAACAAGCCCTTTTAACTCAGTGGTAGAGTAACGCCATGGTAAGGCGTAAGTCATCGGTTCAAATCCGATAAGGGGCTTTGGTTTTTTCATAAATCAAAAAACTCCGGTGGTAGTATTCCTATTTGAATTACGAATGAATAAAGTTATTGTGGATATTTGTAATAAATAAAGTAACAAATTGTATAATGTAATATACGTATAATTTTATATCATTATATAAATTATAACATACTAATAAATTAGAGTACAGTTATAAATTTGCTAATATTATTTTAATGAATTATAAATTATAATAAATACGGATAAGTCGTCTCCTTGAATAAAATATTCTGATTACTTTCCTATTTTCCATTATTCCAATTAAATCGATTAGAAATCAACAAAAGAAAAAGTAAGTGGACCTAACCCATTGCATCATAATTCTATTTACTATTCTGATATTAAAATTCGATAGAGATAAAATTGGATCTTTTTATTATTATTATTTTTATATTTCTT